TATTCGTGAAGCAGAAACATAAATGTACTCCCATTAATGTGGAATAGGCGGAACTGAATTAGTCAATTCAAGTCAGCGTTGTCAATTTATCCAGAACTTCTCTCTTTTCCTCGGTGAAACAAGAATCCGTTTTGCTCAAACCAAAGCACTTAGTTTAGCCTTTGTTTCCTCTGTGCCCTGTCTTCTTTAAAGATTCATCCAATGGAATCCCGACTCCCTTTCTTTTTGATTTCCATTCTATTTCTAATTAGAAATTAGAACCTAATTAAGATAGGATGACTAATGTATGCAGCCTAATGAGGAGTAATACTATAAAAATAAAGAACTCTATTTCAGAACTATGAGACAGAATATTCTGTTTTCTTATTTACTCTTTCTTTATTTTTGGATTTTATTTAAAGTAGATCGATTTAGATAATGTATATATAAGCAAAGTAATATACTTCAAACAAAGTAGGAATTCGCAAGATGGAGAAAATCATTGCAGTTATTATAGGGAAGTCTAGGGACTTAGAGCATATCCTATTTGAAGGAGGATGGAATTCAAATCAGGTAAGGGATCCTTCCTTCTATTGATTTGATAGAAATTCGTTTTTCTTTTCCTGTCTCTAAGATTTTCGATGAATGAGCCTGTGGTAATGCTTTTATCTCTATTCTATGGCGCAAGCGACCGTCCAGTCTATAAACAAGTACTAATGAGGAAATGAAAACTATACTAAAGGAAACATAGGATCTCTATCCTAAAATCTAAAAAAAGGACATATTAGGGCTATACGGATTCGAACCGTAGACCTTCTCGGTAAAACAGATCAAACGGATTATTATCGAAATGATTCGAACTGTTTCAAAGACCCAACATGCATTTTTTTGCATTGGGCTCTTTCATCAACTGATGTAAAGATCAGTTAGTCCACCATAGTTTTTCTTTACGGAAAGATAATGAGATGGCTCCCTGTGCTCTGATTGATTATTTGTATTATGATCTATCTAGGAGCAATACCAAAGTGTTTCAAAGGAGGATTACCTTGACTTAGGTCTGCCTCCGGCCTAAATTAAATCAACCTAAGTGAAATGGAGTCTCTATCGTTCCGCTGCAAGAGTTGACTATGAGACTTCATACACCCTAAAGTTCATAGAACGAAAAGAAGTTTTTTGGAGGCCCTTATCCTCATTACGCCTAGCATTTAGTGGGCTGGATATTTACCTTATCAACTAGCAAATCAATAAGGGTTCTATTTGATTAGGCACCTGAATTGGCACCTGAATCGGACTGAACCGACTGTTTGTCAGGCTACTGTTCTCCTATTCTCTCGAATCCATGAAGTAAGACATTGATTTTGCAATAAGATCAATTATGTTCATTGCATAATAAGCTCCCTTGAAAAGCATTGGCGCACGTGTAAGCGAGTTGCTCTACCGAACTGAGCTATAGCCCTTGTCAGAGATATCTTAACATATAGATAATTTCTTGTCAAGATGAATATTCTCTAATGCCAGAGGATATCTCTTTGATCTGTTTACTATATAACATACCAATAACATATAACATACCAATAACGGAGCAGTATTGCTTATAAAAAGGATTCGATCTATAATCGATCGAAGTAATGGGTCTTCCTTTGTGGTGATAAATTGCCTACTTAACTCAGTGGTTAGAGTATTGCTTTCATACGGCGGGAGTCATTGGTTCAAATCCAATAGTAGGTAGGTAGGTAGAAAAATTACTAGATAGCATTGGACTTACTTCGCTTCGCTATCTAATAACTTTTTCTACCCCTCTTCCCTTTTTCTTTGTATCAACTAAACCATTGGATTGTATTCAATTGGATGGGGGAATCCAATTGATAGCCTCGACTCGTATCCTAGCTCGTCTGAGAGCTAGCTTCGCTTCAACCAACTCTTTCGTACCCTCAGCTCTACTCAAGTTAGCTTCGGCTATTTCAAGTGCCTGTTGAGCTTCTTCCGGATCAATGTCACTACCCAGTTCCGCATCATTTCCTAAAATGATGATCTCATTATTAACTATTCTCGCAAAACCGCTCCACAGAACCGCCGTTAACCATTGGTCGTTGAGGAGGCGTATTCTCAAAGGACCCATATCTACAGCTGTGTTAATGGGGGCGTGGTTTGGTAATACGCCAATTTGGCCACTATTAGTAGATAAAATGATTTCTTTCACTTCACAATCCCAAATAATTCGCTTAGGAGTTAGTACATAAAGATTTAATTTCATTTCTTCAATTTGTTCTCCTCTTCTAAGTTTATAGCTTTCGTGCTAGCTTCATCGATGTTACCCACCAAATAAAAAGCTTGTTCGGGTAGGCCGTCTAATTCTCCGGAAAGGATTAGTTGAAATCCCCTAATTGTTTCTGCAAGACCAACATACTTTCCTGCAGAACCGGTAAAAACTTCTGCCACAAAGAACGGTTGTGATAAGAAACGTTCAATTTTTCGTGCTCTTGCTACAGTTAAACGATCCTCCTCTGATAATTCATCCAACCCAAGAATTGCGATAATGTCCTGAAGTTCTTTGTAACGTTGTAAAGTTTCCTTAACTCTTTGCGCAGTTTCATAATGTTCGTTGCCAACGATCCGAGGCTGTAACATAGTTGAGGTTGAATCTAAAGGATCTACTGCTGGATAAATACCCTTGGAAGCTAATCCTCTGGAAAGTACGGTAGTAGCATCCAAATGTGCAAATGTTGTGGCAGGAGCAGGGTCGGTCAAATCGTCCGCAGGTACATAAACTGCTTGGATCGAAGTTATGGATCCCTTTTTTGTAGAAGCAATTCTTTCTTGCAAAGAACCCATTTCTGTACTAAGAGTAGGTTGATAACCCACTGCGGAGGGCATTCTCCCTAATAAGGCGGATACCTCCGATCCTGCTTGAACAAAACGAAAGATATTATCGATGAATAGAAGCACGTCTTGCTTATTAACATCTCGGAAATATTCTGCCATAGTTAGGGCAGTTAAACCAACTCTCATACGAGCTCCCGGCGGTTCATTCATTTGACCATAGACTAGAGCTACCTTTGATTCCTCAAAATTTTTTTCATTAATTACTCCGGATTCCTTCATTTCCATATAAAGATCATTTCCTTCACGAGTCCGTTCCCCTACTCCGCCAAATACGGATACGCCTCCATGAGCTTTAGCAATGTTGTTGATTAATTCCATGATGAGTACTGTTTTACCTACTCCAGCCCCCCCAAATAATCCTATTTTTCCTCCACGTCGATAAGGAGCTAAAAGATCGACCACCTTAATACCTGTTTCAAAGATGGATAATTTCGTATCTAGCTCGATAAAGGCAGGCGCAGATCTATGAATAGGGAATGTTGCATTAATATCTACAGGACCCAAATTGTCAATAGGTTCCCCAAGAACGTTGAAAATTCGTCCGAGAGTAGCTCCACCGACTGGAACACTGAGAGGAGCTCCCGTGTCAATCACTTCCAATCCTCTCATCAACCCGTCTGTAGCACTCATAGCTACAGCTCTAACTCGATTATTTCCTAATAATTGTTGTACCTCACAAGTCACATTAATTTCCTTACCGGCAGTGTCTCTACTCTTGACTACCAAAGCGTTATAAATATAAGGTAACTTGCCCGGGGGAAAAGTGATATCCAGCACGGGTCCAATAATTTGATCGATACGCCCTGTGCTTTTTTCTTCAATTGTGGAAACCCCGGGACGAGAAGTAGTAGGATTGGTTCTCATAATTATCACATAATTTTCAAAAAAAAAAGGAATTTGTCGAATTTTTTCTTGTTGAATAATGCCAAATCAAATCCAAAAAAATAGCCAAAAATCCAAAAGTCAAAAGGAAATGAATTAGTTAATTCAATAAGAGAGAAAGGGGGACGAGGACTTGATTTCGTTGCCCAAGCGAATCCCATTCAATCGTTTACTCATGGAATGAGTCCGTTGGAAAGTTCAATCAATCTTTTTTTTCATATACATTTCGCCTTTTGTGGAGGATCTGTCCCTACTCTACTTTCCTATCTAGGACTTCGATATACAAAATATATACTACTGTGAAGCATAGATTGCTGTCAACAGAGAATTTTCTTAGTATTTAGGTATTTACATTCAAAATAAGAAAGGGGCCTATTAAGAACTTGTAAAATAAGGATTAGGGATTGATTTGGGTTGCGCTATATCTATCAAAGAGTATACAATAATGATGGATTTGGTGAATCAAATCCATGGTTTAATAACGAACCATGTTAACTTACCATAACAACAACTCAATTCCTATCGAATTCCTATAGTAGAATTCCTATAGGATAGAACATACACAGGGTGTACGCCTTATATATGAATGAAACATATTCATTAACTTAAGCATGCCCTCCATTTTCTTTAATGAGTTGATATTAATTGAATACCCTTTTTGTTTTAAAAGATTTTTGCAAAGGTTTCATTTACGCCTAATCCATATCGAGTAGACCCTGTCGTTGTGAGAATTCTTAATTCATGAGTTGTAGGGAGGGACTTATGTCACCACAAACAGAAACTAAAGCAAGTGTTGGATTTAAAGCTGGTGTTAAGGATTATAAATTGACTTATTACACCCCGGAGTATGAAACCAAGGATACTGATATCTTGGCAGCATTCCGAGTAACTCCTCAGCCCGGGGTTCCGCCCGAAGAAGCAGGGGCTGCAGTAGCTGCCGAATCTTCTACTGGTACATGGACAACTGTTTGGACTGATGGACTTACCAGTCTTGATCGTTACAAAGGGCGATGCTATCACATTGAGCCCGTTGTTGGGGAGGAAAATCAATATATCGCTTATGTAGCTTATCCATTAGACCTATTTGAAGAGGGTTCTGTTACTAACATGTTTACTTCCATTGTGGGTAACGTATTTGGTTTCAAAGCCCTACGCGCTCTACGTCTGGAGGATCTGCGAATTCCCACTACTTATTCAAAAACTTTCCAAGGTCCGCCTCATGGTATCCAAGTTGAAAGGGATAAGTTGAACAAGTACGGCCGTCCTTTTTTGGGATGTACTATTAAACCAAAATTGGGATTATCCGCAAAAAATTACGGTAGAGCGTGTTATGAGTGTCTACGCGGTGGACTTGATTTTACCAAAGATGATGAAAACGTAAACTCACAACCATTTATGCGCTGGAGGGACCGTTTTGTCTTTTGTGCCGAAGCAATTTATAAATCACAGGCCGAAACCGGTGAAATCAAGGGGCATTACTTGAATGCGACTGCAGGTACAGTCGAAGAAATGATGAAGAGAGCTATATTTGCGAGGGAATTAGGGGTTCCTATTGTAATGCATGACTACTTAACTGGGGGATTCACCGCAAATACTACTTTGGCTCATTATTGCCGCGACAATGGCCTACTTCTTCACATTCACCGGGCAATGCATGCAGTTATTGATAGACAGAAAAATCATGGTATGCATTTTCGTGTATTAGCTAAAGCATTGCGTATGTCTGGGGGAGATCATGTCCACGCCGGTACAGTAGTAGGTAAGTTAGAAGGGGAACGCGAAATGACTTTAGGTTTTGTTGATTTATTGCGCGATGATTTTATTGAAAAAGATCGTGCTCGCGGTGTCTTTTTCACTCAGGACTGGGTATCTATGCCAGGTGTTATACCGGTGGCTTCAGGGGGTATTCATGTTTGGCATATGCCAGCTCTGACCGAAATCTTTGGAGATGATTCCGTATTACAATTTGGTGGAGGAACTTTAGGACATCCTTGGGGAAATGCACCTGGTGCAGTAGCTAATCGGGTGGCTTTAGAAGCTTGTGTACAAGCTCGTAACGAAGGGCGCGATCTTGCTCGTGAAGGTAATGAAATTATCCGAGCAGCTAGCAAATGGAGTCCTGAACTAGCCGCAGCTTGTGAAATATGGAAGGCGATCAAATTCGAGTTCGAGCCGGTAGATAAACTAGATAAGTAGATAAAACTAGATATAAAGAAGGTCTAAATAAAAAAGAAGCGAAATAGAAAGAGAAAAAAGCAGTTACGAAATGCAGTAATTCTTCTTTATTCTTCTAATTGATTGCAATTAAACTCGGCTCAATCTTTTTTTTAAGATTGAGCCGAATAAAAATAGATCTTGATACGATCATGAGACTTGACAAATCGAGATTCCTCTATTCTATATATTTAGAATATATAAATAGAATATATAAAGGTATAATACAATAAATAAATACAAATATAGTATTATCATATGATAATGGAATCAAATACGCAGTATTTACAGAAAAAATCTTTATTTATTGGGAAAGAATCAATGAAAAAAGATTAGGAATCGCAATGCTACTATACGCGTCCGGAGGAGTATTCGGAATAATATTCTTCTATAATCCATTCTTGTGTCTTGCGCGGGGTCTTACTAACAGGACTTCGCTGCACGGGACGGGTTTTCGTCGAAAAGCTAACTCCACCCGGCATTTTCATACCCTTTGGGTGGTATATCGCCTTAAAAAGTCTAAGGGGGTAGTATGAGATCTGTAGTAGGTAAGAGAATTTGCCCTTTGATTTTGATTGAGTATGCTATTTTTCCGCCTTTACCGCGCATTATTGTATGAGCTTCTAGAGGATAGAGGAGCACGTATGCAGGAAGGAAATTACAGCTTAATAAAAAAGTCTAAAAAAGCTTCAACTTTACGGCACTATCAATCAACTAAAAAGCCCTATGTATGAATCCTTACAACCGGTGGGATAGGATAAGAGCGAGTTTCGGTATACTGGGGTTGGGGGATATCCTTATTTCAAAACCTGACGCGCATCTTGCGTTTGTGGGGGTCCGAGAGTGGTTGAAGAAGTATTGCATGTGGAAGTAGGTAGACGAAACTGATTTAGGATTCGAAATGGGCGCATTCGACTAAAAGTCGTACTGAGACCTTTTCAAATTTTAAAGGGTATTCTGAAAGAGGTATTTCATTTTCACAATCGCTTTCTTTTGAATCCAATTTCAAGTTCGATTAGAAGGATAGAAAGGTCATGAGGACGGGAAAAGAAAAATCAAATCTTTTTAATCTCCTTTTTTGCAATTTTCTTATTATCCATTCCATTCATTTTTTTTTATAGAATACTTTAGTATTCTATAGTATTCTATAAAAAATCTTTATTTTGCAAACTAAAAAATACAATAGTCAATATTCCTTATAATAGATATACTTAATTATATTATAAGAATCTTAAGATATTTTTCGAATAGATAGAAATAGTAAATTTGAATTGAGACACCTATTCTATGACGGATTTTAACTTACCTTCTATTTTCGTGCCTTTAGTAGGCTTAGTATTTCCGGCAATTGCAATGGCTTCTTTATTTCTTTATGTGCAGAAAAATAAGATTGTCTAGAACCAATGGGGCCGAATTTTCTCAATGTATTTCCACGCAGGATCATAATACAGATATTTTTTAGTGTAAGTAATATAATATGGTAGGGTATGTGGCTCTTTCTACACACAAATGAAAAATGAAAAACGGCTATGGATGCGGATATAGGCTACGAGCATAAATGCATGCATATGCGGAGCCGGGTATAGCGAGTTTTATTTTAAGTGGATCAACAGATATTTTTTGAATAGAAAGTCAATGTATCTAACCAATTATTTCACAGGAGTACTAGTTACTGAAGGCGATTTCAGAATCAAAAAAAGTAAAGTCAAAATTATTTAGCTTATTCTCTCAATTTCAATCGACCGCTGCTGGATTTAGTATATCTAATATGAATTGGCGATCAGAACACATATGGATAGAACTTCTAAAAGGTTCTCGAAAAAGAGGTAATTTTTTCTGGGCCTGTATTCTTTTTCTAGGTTCACTAGGATTTTTATCGGTTGGGGCTTCCAGTTATCTTGGTAAGAATATGATATCTGTACTTCCATCTCAACAAATTCTTTTTTTTCCACAGGGGGTCGTGATGTCTTTCTACGGAATCGCGGGCCTATTCATTAGCTCCTACTTGTGGTGCACTATTTTGTGGAATGTAGGCAGTGGTTATGACCGATTCGATAGAAAAGAGGGAATAGTGTGCATTTTTCGTTGGGGATTCCCTGGAATAAAACGTCGCGTCTTCCTTCGATTCCTTATGCGGGATATCCAATCAATTAGAATTCAGGTTAAAGAGGGTCTTTATCCTCGTCGTATCCTTTATATGGAAATCCGGGGCCAGGGGGTCATTCCCTTGACTCGTACTGATGAGAAGTTTTTTACTCCACGAGAAATTGAACAAAAAGCTGCCGAATTGGCCTATTTCTTGCGCGTACCAATTGAAGTATTTTGAATACCGATTTCATTTTTTTGAAATGAATTGAATGAATTGGATTCGTTATTGTAAGGGGATTTTTGAGTATTTATCTAAAGAAAGGAACAAACGAGGATAAGAGAAAATTGCTTCTAATTTGTTTTGTCCAAGTGAGATATATGGTATAATATTCTTCCATTTTCATCCGAAAGGGCTTTTTTTTTTATTCTATTTCTCTATTCCACTCCATCTAGATCTAAGAAAGAACCCAATGCAATGAAATTCCACTAGTATACAAAAAAGAGGAATAGATACAAGGTCTCAAACCTTGTTATAGAATTTTTGCTTCAAATAAAAAGAAATATCATATAGAGTCAGCGAATGAAATAGAGTCAGCGAATGAAGCAGATTCATTAACAACTCAATTTACAGATCAAAAATGAAAAAAAAGAAAGCATTGCCTTCTTTCCTATATCTTGTATTTATCGTACTTTTGCCCTGGGGAGTCTCTTTCTCTTTTAACAAATGTCTGGAACTTTGGATTAAGAATTGGTGGAATACCAGGCAATCTGAAACTCTCTTAACTGATATTCAAGAGAAAAAGGTTCTAGAAAGATTCATAGAATTAGAAGAACTTTTTCTCTTGGACGAAATGATAAAAGAGAAACCGAAGACACATGTACAAAAACCTCCTATAGGAATACACAAGGAAATAATACAATTGGTCAAAATAGATAATGAGGATCATCTCCATATCATTTTGCATTTCTCGACAAATATAATCTGTTTGGCTATTCTAAGTGGTTCTTTTTTTCTGGGTAAAGAGGAACTTGTCATTTTGAATTCTTGGGTTCAGGAATTCTTCTATAACTTAAATGACTCAATAAAAGCTTTTTTGATTCTTTTAGTTACTGATTTTTTTGTTGGATTTCACTCCACCCGCGGTTGGGAACTACTAATTCGTTGGGTCTACAACGATCTTGGATGGGCTCCTAATGAGCTAATTTTCACTATTTTTGTTTGTAGTTTTCCAGTGATTCTAGATACATGTTTTAAATTTTGGATCTTTTTTTCTTTAAACCGTCTATCTCCTTCGCTTGTAGTCATTTATCATTCAATTAGTGAAGCATAAACTCATTTGATTTCCTGATATTAATCAAATTAGCATCTTTCTTCCTTTAGAAAGAAAGCCCTTTTCCATTTTAGCAAAATTCTTTCTATTTCTACCTGCTCAAGGTATTCATCATTCCAGTACAACTGTTGCAGTAGAATGACAACAGACTCGTGTATAGGGAACTAGATTAGCTTAGCTACCTATCTAATTTATTGTAGAAATTCTGGGATCTGCGATTGGATATGGAAAATAGAAATACTTTTTCTTGGGTAAAGGAACAGATGATTCGATCGATTTCTGTATCGATCATGATATACGTAATAACTCGGACATCTATTTCAAATGCATATCCCATTTTTGCGCAGCAGGGTTATGAAAACCCACGAGAAGCAACCGGACGAATTGTATGTGCCAATTGCCATTTAGCTAATAAGCCCGTGGATATTGAAGTTCCCCAAGCTGTGCTTCCCGATACTGTATTTGAAGCAGTTCTTCGAATTCCTTATGATATGCAACTGAAACAAGTTCTTGGTAATGGGAAAAAGGGAGGGTTAAATGTGGGTGCTGTTCTTATTTTGCCCGAGGGATTCGAATTAGCGCCGCCTGACCGTATTTCTCCTGAGTTGAAAGAAAAGATAGGA